ATAGTGGACGCATGTTCCTATTTCAATTTCCCGAATGGTTTGAGGATTTACAGGAATGGAATAGAGAGATGCATGTTAAATGTACCTATAATGGTGTTCCATTATCCGAAACAGAATTTCCGAAAAATTGGTTGACAGACGGTATTCAGATAAAAATCTTATTTCCTTTCCGTCTGAAACCTTGGCACAAATCGAAACTACGATCATCTAAGAAAGGTTTAATGAAAAAAAAAAAAGAAAAAGATGATTTTTGTTTTTTAACAGTTTGGGGAATGGAAACTGAACTTCCTTTTGGTTCGCCCCGAAAAGGACCTTCCTTTTTTAAACCCATTTTTAAGGAAATTGAAAAAAAAATTGGAAAATTTAAAAAGAAGTCTTCTCGAGTTCTAATAGTTTTAAAAAAAAAAATAAAATTACTTCGAAAAGTTTTAAAAGAAACAAAAGAATGGGTTATCGAAAGTGTTATTTTTTTAAAAAAAATAATAAAAGAACTTTCAAAAATTTTATTATTTCGATTAACAGGAAGAGAAGTATATGAATCAAGTGAAATTAAAGAAGAAAAAGATTCTATAATAAGCAATCAGCTAATTCACGAATCGTTTAGTGAAATTGCATCTACGAATTGGACAAATTCTTCATTAACAGAAAAAAAAATCAAGGATTTGACTACTAGAACAAGTACAATTCGAAATCAAATAGAAAGAATTATAAAAGAGCAAAAAAAAGTAACTCCAAGAATAAATAATATTAGTCTTAAAAAAGCAAGTTATAATGCTAAAAGATTCGAAAAATGGCAAATATTCAAAAAAAGAAATGCTCAATTAATCTCTAAATTACCTCTTTTTTTGAAATTTTTCATTGAAAGAATCTACACAGATATATTTTTATATATCATTAATATTCCCAGAATGAATACAGAACTTTTTCTTGAATCAACAAAAAAAATTATTGATAAATCCCTTTACAATAATGAAAGAAAACAAGAAAGAATTAATAAAATTAAAAAAAATCGAATTCCATTTATTTCGACTATAAAAAAGTCACTTGATAATATTAGTAATAGTCAAAAAAATTCACCTATTTTTTATGACTTATCCTACGTGTCACAAGCATATGTATTTTTCAAATTATCACAAATCCAAGTTAGTAACTCGTATAAATTAAGAGCTGTTCTTCAATCTCAAGGAATCCCCCCGCCTGAAATAAAGGATTCTTTTGAAACACAAGGAATAGTTGATTCGAAATTAGGGGATAAGAAACTTCCGAGTTATGAAATGAATCAATGGAAAAAGTGGTTAAGAGGATATTATCAATACAATTTATCTCAGAACAGATGGTATAGATTAATACCAGAAAAATGGCGCAATACAGTTCATCAGCGTAAAAAGGAAAATTTTAGCAAAAGGCATTCATATGAAAAAGACCAATTAATTGATTTCAAAAAACAAATTGAAGTATATTCATTATCTAATCAAAAAAGAAAAGAGAATTTGCAAAAATACTATAAATATGATCTTTTATCATATCAATTTCTTAATTATGAAAATAAAACGGAATACTTTTTTTATAGATCTCCGTTTCAAGGACGTAAGAAGCAAGAGATTTCTTATAACACGCATAAAGAAAATATACTGAGGAACATCCCTATCGATAATTATCTAGGAAAGGTCCATATTCTATATATGGAAAAAACGGTCGATAGAAAATATTTTGATTGGAACATTCTCAATTTTGATCTTAAACAAAAAGACGATATTGAGGCCTGGGTCAGCAATCGGAATCAAAATACTCAAATAATTCCTAAAAAAGATCTTTTTTATCTTATGATTCCAGAAATCAATCCACCAAACTCCGACAAAGTATTTTTTGATTGGATGGGAATGAATGAAAAAATGCTAAAGTGTCGCATAGCGAATTTGGAACCTTGGTTCTTCCCAGAATTTGTGTTACTTTATAATGCATATAAAAGCAAACCTTGGTTTATACCAAGCAAATTACTTCTTTCAAATTTGAATAAAAATGAAAATAGTAGTGAAAATAAAAAAATAAATCAAAAGCAAAAAGGAAGTTTTTTGATACCATCGAATAAAAAGCATCGAAATCAAGGAGAAAAAGAACCCACAAGTCCAGGAAATCTTGGATCCGTTCTCTCACAACAAAAAGATAGTGAAGAAAATTATGCAAGATCAGACATGAAAAAGGGGAAAAAGAAAAAACAATACAAAAGCAGCGCGAGAGCAGAACTAGATTTCTTCCTGAAACGTTATTTGCTTTTTCAATTGAGATGGGACGATACTTTGAATCAAAGACTGATCAATAATGTTAAGGTATATTGTCTCCTGCTTAGATTGATAGATCCAACCCAAATTACTATACCCTTAATTCAAAATAGAGAAATGAGTTTGGATATAATGCTGATTGAGAAGAATTTAACTCTTAACCAATTGATGAAAAAGGGAATATTGATTATAGAACCCATTCGTCTGTTTGGAAAAAACGATGCACAATTTATTATGTATCAAACCATAGGTATTTCATTGGTTCATAAGAGTAAGCACCAAACTAATCAAAAATACCAAGAACAAAGATATGTTTCTAAGAAGAATTTTGATGAAACTATTTCATCACACCAAAGAATAACTGAAAATAGAGACAAAAATCATTTGGATTTGCTTGTTCCTGAAAATATTTTTTCGTTTAGACGTCGTAGAAAGTTGCAAATTCTAAGTTGTTTTAATTCAAAGAATAGAAATGGTGAAGATAGAAATCCAGTATTTTGCAATGCAAAGGACGTAAAAGACAGCAGCCAAGTTTCGCATGACAGTAACCATTTTGATAGAGAGAAAAGTCAATTAATGAAATTAAAGCTCTTTCTTTGGCCTAATTATCGATTAGAGGATTTAGCTTGTATGAATCGTTATTGGTTTGATACCAATAATGGGAGTCGTTTCAGTATGTTAAGAATACATCTGTATCCACGATTGAAATTTTGACATTTCGTGGATAATACACTTTTTCTATATATTCTATACCCTATATCTATATATATAATAGGGTATATCAAAGCAAACAAATACATAGATCACATGTCTTGTCTCACATTTCATTCTAATTTCCAATAGGAAATGAATAATATCTCGATTAGATCTCGAAATGAATCAACAGAACCTTCTTTGTTTTAGGTCTAAATTCTTCGATGCGAAAATGTACCAATCCTTTTCTATCCCTATCTAAATCCAATTAGAAATTGGATTAATTGATTTGAATTCAGAAATTTAGGAGTTCATAAAGAAATTTGGATTAGATTATTGTATATACCAGATTCCAATTAATGGCATTATTATTACTGATCAATAAAATCCATATCTGTAAAAAGGGAAAGGGGATTTCTTTATGGTAACAAATTCATTCATTTCGGTTATTTCTCAAAAAGAAAACGAAGAAAACAGAGGGTCTGTTGAATTTCAAGTATTCAGTTTTACCACTAAGATAAGAAGACTTACTTCACATTTGGAATTGCACAAAAAAGACTCTTCATCCCAGAGAGGTTTACGGAAAATTTTGGGAAAACGCCAACGACTGCTGGCCTATTTGTCAAAAAAAAATAGAAGACGCTATAAAGAATTAATTAGTGAGTTAAATATTCGAGAGATAAAAACTCGTTAATTTGAAGCGTGATACCATTTGAGCTTAGTCGTTTAAATTTTGATGAACTTCTTTTTACTTTCAGCAATGCATGGAAGAACGACTCGGGAAAAAACTTATGATTGCACCAACTACAAGAAAAGACCTCATGATAGTCAATATGGGCCCTCACCACCCATCAATGCATGGTGTTCTTCGACTGATTGTTACTCTCGATGGTGAAAATGTTATTGATTGTGAACCAATACTGGGTTATTTACATAGAGGGATGGAGAAAATTGCGGAAAATCGAACAATTATACAATATTTGCCTTATGTAACGCGTTGGGATTATTTAGCTACTATGTTCACAGAAGCAATAACCGTAAATGGACCCGAACAGCTAGGCAATATTCAAGTACCTAAAAGGGCTAGCTATATCAGAGCTATTATGTTGGAGTTAAGTCGTATCGCTTCTCATTTGTTATGGCTTGGCCCTTTTATGGCAGATATTGGGGCACAGACCCCTTTCTTCTATATTTTTCGAGAACGAGAGTTAATATATGACTTGTTCGAAGCTGCTACCGGTATGCGCATGATGCATAATTATTTTCGTATCGGAGGAGTAGCTGCTGATCTACCTCATGGCTGGATAGATAAATGTTTGGATTTTTGCGATTATTTTTTAACCGGGGTTGCTGAATATCAAAAGCTTATTACGCGGAATCCTATTTTTTTAGAACGAGTTGAAGGCGTAGGCATTATTGGCGCAGAAGAAGCACTAAATTGGGGTTTATCGGGCCCAATGCTACGAGCTTCCGGAATACAGTGGGATCTTCGTAAAATTGATCGTTATGAGTCTTACGACGAATTTGATTGGGAGATTCAATGGCAAAAAGAAGGGGATTCATTAGCTCGGTATTTAGTACGAATCAGTGAAATGACAGAATCCATAAAAATTATCCAACAGGCTCTGGAAGGAATTCCAGGGGGACCCCATGAGAATTTAGAAATTCGACGCTTTGGTAGAATAAAAGACCCTGAATGGAATGATTTTGACTATCGATTTATTAGTAAAAAACCTTCTCCAACTTTTGAATTGGCTAAGCAAGAACTTTATGTAAGAGTCGAAGCACCAAAAGGAGAATTGGGAATTTTTCTGATAGGAGATCAGAGTGTTTTTCCTTGGAGATGGAAAATTCGACCACCGGGTTTTATCAACTTGCAAATTCTTCCTCAGTTAGTTAAAAGAATGAAATTGGCTGATATTATGACGATACTAGGTAGCATAGATATCATTATGGGAGAAGTTGATCGTTGAAATGATAATTGATACAACAGAAATACAAGCTATCAATTCTTTTTCCAGATTGGAA